ATACCATCCCCTACTTGAAGTACGGTACCGGTATTCACAATCTTTACTTCTCTATTATATTGTTCAATACGTTCACGGATAATATTACTAATTTCATCGGCTCGAAGGGTTACCATTAGTTTCTCTTAATTCTTTTTCGGAAACAGAGGAAAAAAATAATACCTGAATTCTAAACTAAAGTAGAAGAGGGGGCTAATTTGTTATTTGTTCCATGACCCCTAGAATGCCAATATTAGCACTGATGGTACGAAAATGTAACTCACTATTCAAACAACTATTCAGAATTCCTAAAGCACCTTGTAAAGCTTGTTCAAAAATGCGTTGTCGGACCTGATTAATAGCTCTTTGTTGTTCAAAACGAAGGGTTTCATTTTTATAATTTTCTAATTGTTCCAAACTATCAGAAGTGCCATTAATCAAATTTATTTTTTCTCGTTCTATCTCAGAATATCCATTCACTCGATACTCCTCTGCTTCTTTTTCCACTTTACATAAGCGAGCCCGAGCTTTTTCGAGCTGCTCCATAGCTCCTTTCCGCAATTCTTCTGAATTTCTAATAGTACTCAAGATCCTCTGTTTTCGATTATCTAATAAATCATTTAATGAAAGTAGATTTTTTTAAATTCACAATTTACGGAATCTCCTCCCGAACCAAACATGAATTTTTCAATTCATTTGGCTCTCACGCTCAATTAATTTATGGGAATTCCCATATTTTTTAATGGAATGAACCTGTCCTTTCTTTTCTATTCGTATTTTTAAAGATATTGAAATTTATACAAGAATATTTGGAGGACTCTTCTGATCAGCTGTAATTGTCAGTAAAGTTGTTTCTTTATTTTTATTTGTTTAGTTCTAATAGAATTTAAAACATTTCTATCTAAATTGAAACATTTAGATATTTAGATATAAAATATTTGTAATTTCTAATTTATATATAATAGAAAAAGTATAAATATAATAGAAAAAATATAAAAATGATTCTTTTATTTTTTTTTTTTTGAATTATCAAATTATTCACATCCAAAAATTTTTATTTTATCCATAGGTTGTCCATTCAGCAAAGGTACAATGACCCTTTCTGCAAAACGGTTCGAATAATTTTATCCATATGAGTGCTTTATATTGGATAAAATATCAACTCTTAATTTAAAATTTTTAAACCATTTCGTTTTGGTACTAACGTAGTGGTAGAAAGAATACCATGTTGTGCTTGGACTTTAAGCAGTTTAGCTTTAACCATGTTTATAGTCCCAGATTATTGGTTGATAGAGAACCAGAGTGAATTTACCAATAAGTCACGAAATGCTATAGTTCCCACATATGATTTTTTAATTTATTCAGAAGTAATTCGTCGAGATTTGCGCTTTTCTTTATTATTTATTTTTTTTATTATAAATAAGGCTACTTACAAATAATTAGACTACTTACAAATAAAATAACATATAAAACGTAAAAAAAAAGTGCAGCTGGTTGGATCCAACCTATTCTTGAAATATACAACTCGCACACACTCCCTTTCCAAAAAAAATCAACACACCAAGTACTACGCTTAGATTTATTGGATTTGTTGCTAAAATATCGGTATTAAACCCAAAACTCCCGGCGGATGGCCAATGCCCCAAGGAAACGAAAGAATCGGTTACATTTTTCATATGTTTTCCTCTTATAGATAGAACTCTTGAGTTCTTTTTGTATCAGTTCAAGCTCTTTTTTATTGACTTCTTATTTATTTTATTTAATATTTTTAATTAAGTTTTGACCAATCAATAAGAAATATCTTATTGGGTCAGATCCCTATCTTACGTCAATTTCAATTGTAAAATACCTTTTTTTATTTCTTGAATTAAACAAAAGGATTCGCAAATAAAAGCGCTAATGCCACGACCAATCCATAAATTGTTAAAGCTTCCATAAAAGCCAAACTAAGCAATAAAGTACCTCGTATTTTACCTTCCGCTTCTGGCTGTCTTGCAATACCTTCTACAGCTTGTCCTGCAGCAGTACCTTGACCAACTCCAGGTCCAATAGAAGCAAGCCCTACGGCTAATCCAGCAGCAATAACGGAAGCGGCAGAAACAATTGGATTCATAGTAAGCTAAGTCCTTCACAAAAAAAAGAAATGGTTAATAATACAATCAACTAATAAATTCTTACTTATTTTTTTATCACTAGGATTCCATATAGTCGAAGTAACTAAAACTCCAATAAGTAAAAATGTTACTGAATGATCAGAGCTATTTCCATATCTGATTTTTAGTTACTATGAGTGCTATATATTTTTTTGGCAATCTATATCCATATTCTTCTAGTTAGTGCATTTCTTTCGAACTCCTTTTTTATGCAATTCTTCCTTTCTTTAGAATTGGGTTTATATCCTTGAATTAATTCATTTATTCAATACATAATCATATATTAAACAAAAAATTTTTATCGGAATCCGAAGTGAACTGGGAAATAATATGGATACAGTTCCTATATCATATATACATTTGTTTCTTCTATACCGTAAACCACGCACATTTCATATGGAATAAGATTCCTAAATAGTTTTTTGAAACATATGCAAGAGCTTGACTTATTATATAATATATAGCTATTAATATGCTTCCTTTAACCTATTCATTTTTTTTTTAGTAACACATAAAAAACCGATAATTTAAATTATTTAAATTGGAAAATGTATAATAGAAAAAACTTAGGGAAAAGATCTTTTCCCTAAGTTTTTTCTATTATACATTTTTCTACCACTCTAAATCTTAGATACATATATATATATTTGCATTATTATGTTTATTTCGTTTATGTTCGCTAAAGAAGTTTATTATATGGACCTAAAGATAAATTGGGATAAGCTTAGAAAAAACGATTTCGAAAACTAGTTAATGATGGCCTTCCATGGATTCACCTATATAAGCCCCGGCTAAAGTTGCAAAAATAAGAGCTTGAATACCACTTGTAAATAGCCCAAGAAACATGACAGGTATAGGAACTACCAAAGGTACTAAAGAAACAAGAACAACAACTACTAATTCATCAGCTAATATATTTCCAAAAAGTCGAAAACTAAGTGATAAAGGTTTTGTGAAATCTTCTAAGATGTTAATTGGTAAAAGTATCGGAGTTGGTTGAATATACTTTCCGAAATAACTCAATCCTTTTTTGCTAAAACCCGCATAGAAATAGGCCACTGATGTAAGTAAAGCTAAAGCAACAGTAGTATTTATATCATTCGTAGGGGCAGCTAATTCTCCGTGAGGTAACTCTATGATTTTCCAAGGTAGAAGAGCCCCTGACCAGTTCGAAACAAAAATAAATAGGAACATAGTTCCAATAAAGGGAACCCAAGGACGATAGTCTTCCCCAATCTGAGTTTTGCTCAAGTCTCGAATAAATTCCAGAATATATTCGAAAAAATTCTGACCTGTAGTCGGAATGGTTTGTGGATTCCGAACAGCTATGGTAACTGAACCTAATAAGATAGCAATTACAACCCACGAAGTAATAAGTACTTGCGCGTGAACTTGTAAACCCCCTATTTGCCAATATAAATGTTGTCCTACCTCTACACCTGATATATCGTAGAATCCTTTGAGTCTGCTAATGGAACATGGTATAACATTCATATTGTCCTCTGACATAAATCGAACTTAAAAAAAAAGAATTATTTTGATTTAACCGTCTGGGCTATTTCGAAACTTATCTAATGGTATATTTAGGATACCGAATAATAACATAATATAGCCATAGCCAGTACTTTTTATACTTTTTTAGAAATCCCGGAATAATAACCAATTCCATAAATATAGCAAGTTCCCGAAGTAATTGACTTATATTTATTATAATTAATCATAATAAAGCATTTCTTATATAGCTAGAATGTCCCTCACAAACTGCAGATACTAATTTATTAAGAATCAATCGGATTGAAGCTATAGCGTCATCATTGGCCGGAATCGAAATATCTGCGAGATCCGGGTTACAATTTGTATCGATTATACAAATTGTCGGAATTCCCAAAACGATACATTCTCGAAGAGCCGTATATTCTTCTTGTTGATCAACGAGAATTACAATATCAGGTAACTCAGTCATATATTTGATCCCGCCCAGGTATGTTTGTAAGGTAGATAATTGTCTTTTGAACATTGCTGCATCTCTTTTTGATAGACGATTCAGTTTTCCCATCTTTTGTTCCGCTCTTAAGTCCCTGAACTTCTGGAGTCTCGTTTCCGTAGTAGACCAATTCGTTAACATACCACCAAGCCACTTTTTATTAACATAATGGCACCGAGCCCTTCTTGCAGCTGATGCTACTGAATCAGCCGCTTTTTTTTTTGTACCGACGATTAAAAAGTGTTTTCCTTTACTTGCTGCATCAAAAACTAAATCACAGGCTTCCGATAAAAAACGAGCGGTTCTAGTGAGATTTGTAATATGAATACCTTTACGCTTTGCAGAAATATAAGGTGCCATTCTGGGATTCCATTTTCGAGTACCATGGCCAAAATGAACTCCTGCTTCCATCATCTCTTCCAAATCGATGTTCCAATATTTTCTTGTCATTTTTCCCCACACTTCCCTTTTATTGTTTCTTTTTTTTTTTTAGAAACGAAGGGTAGTTCGAAATAAATAAAATGTTCCGACGGAACCTTCTACCAAGGATTTACCATTGATATACGATACAAACCATTAATTTTTTATAATTCGTAATAATCCTTATTAACAAATAACACAAAATGAGACCAAATAAATAAAAAAATTTAAATAAAAAGTAGTTGAATTCAAATTCCATGAATTTGAATTCAAAAAATGAATATCTTTTTAGGAATTATTAAATTATGTAAAAAATTCTTCTAATGTATCATGAAAATTATTTTGGACACAAGAACAAACGAATTCTCGATGATGGAACAAAATATCTCTCATTTTTGCCTTGAATAGATTCTTCTTTTTTATTTCCAAATGAATGCTCTTTGAACGGTTCATTAATTTTTGGAATCCGGTCCCTGCGGGTATAATCCCTCCCAGAACAACATTCTCTTTCAGACCTTTCAACCAATCAATACGACCTCGTAGAGCTGCTTTTGATAAAACTCGAGCAGTTTCTTGAAAACTAGCTTCGGATATAAAACTTTGAGTATTCAAGGATGCCTTAGTTATTCCCAATAAGATTGCCCGATAACGGATTGTTTCATCCAAAGCGCGTCCCGCTCGCTCCGCTCGCAATAATCCAATTAGTTCTCCGGGTGAAAAAACATTAGACATTCCATCTTCTGAAACTAACACTTTTGCTGTTATTTGACGCACAATAATTTCTATATGTCTATTATGTATCTGTACCCCCTGCGATCGATAAACCTCTTGGATCTTATTAACCAAAGATATACGACTTTGGGCTATGGTTAACTCAGCACCAATCAAGAACCCCCAAGGGATTCCAAGAATTCTTGGTATACGGTCATTCCAACCTTTAACTCTCTTTTCAAGGTTCATTGATATTGAATCCATAGAACGCACTTCTAAAACCTGTTCCACTTTTGGAAGACCTTGTGTTATATCACCAGATCTCGATTTTTCATATATAAATGTAACTAACGTATCCCCTTCAGAAAGGATTTCCCCATAATGACCATGAACAGTTGTTCCTGGAGTGGCCAAATAAGGTTTAGCGGATCTTATTACTAAAGAGTCAACATGAATAATAAAAACTTGACCAGATTTTATGTATGGTCCATATTTGAATAAAGATACATTTTCACAAAGAAACTGCCCAAGACTAATTATTGTTGATGGTTCTTGACAATAATCGTGATGTAAAAAGTTCCAATTCAAACCGAATGGATTTAAAAAGATTTCACTACAAGGATCCACATTATAAATCTTTCGATTTTCATCTATTAAACAATATTTAATTACTTGGAAATTGTGTTTAAAATAGTCAAGTAGTAAATACTTCTTTAACAATATCTGATTATGAGTTATTAAATGATAAGATAAATAAAAATTCATGATTTTAGGTACAATAATACCTAAGGGACCCAATGAACTTTTGATTGCAATTATAGAATCTTCTTTAATGGACTCTTTTACCACATTGTTATATTTTGAATAAAAGAATGGTCTAATTCGAAAACAGTTGGATGATGACAAAATTAGCAAAGATGAGGATTCCTTATTTCGATTCAACAACGTACCAATAACGAGAGTTCCTTTATGTTGGGTAAGTGAAGGAATCTTCACCTTGGAATAAAAGGGATTTCCATTGGTACAATCTAATCCATTATTGCAAAGAAATTGTAAACCTGCCATATTATTTCTTTTTATAATATATGAAATAGGCGATTGGACTAACTCTATTTTTATGAAATCGCGAATCAGATTATTTGTCCTTATTTCAACACAGGAAGCATGAACCTCTTCTATAGAACCATCTTTCTCTTGGTCCCAATTGACTACTAAGCAAGTCCGAACTAATGGAGTACTTGTTTGAGAAATTCCTCGAATTGGCTTGCCATTTCCATAAAGAATATAATTGACAACTCTAAATTGGAGATTATCCCTTTCCAACAGGGGATCCTGAGGGAAAAGCGTTGTTAAATTGATCCCATCAGCTATTTTATATGTGACTACGGGTCGAACCAAAACAAAATACTTTTTCTTTGTAGGTGTGATTCGCTGTACATAGATCCAATTTTTAAATTTGGATTCCTTAGAATCTTTTTTCCCCGCTCCTGGCGGTATCAAAATGCCGCTATGCTTGGATATCTTATCCGTTTCTCCAGGAAAATGGATATCCCCGGAAAAAATTTTAAGTTCAATACTTTTCTTTTTTTTCTCCACTCGGACCAATCCACCAACACGGCTTCTTATATTTAAAGTAATTTGTGTATTTACTCCAATAATACTATTATTCCGAACCATTATGAATGAGGATCCGGGTAAGATATGCACCTCCTCGGGAATGAAAAAAAATCGGTCTACTTTCATTTGATATTTCGAGTTATTTGTTCCTCGATACTCAATAAAATCCTCTTTTTTTAAGACGGAATCCGCCTCTATGGTCCCGTATTTAATGATTCCTGAACTGCTTCTTCTGTATCGGGTATCATCAAAATAAGCAAGAATACTATTTTTACGTAAAATACTATTTATAGGTATTTCAATGGAAATACCAAAATGCAGTATTAATTCTTTCTCTCGCTTTGGGTCATAATATTGTAATGGAATTATTAACCTATTTTTGCGTCTCTTAGCCAATAAAGAGGAATTCCTTTGTAGAATAGAAGGACATAAGAAATTCCAATGACCCTTGGGTATAATTGGGTCAGATCTTAAATAATCAAGACCTCCAACCTTTTTTTTACGGAGTAGCTCCGAACTAAAACAAGGATTTATCCCCCGATCATTAGTAATTGAGAAATTAGAGCTATATTTCCCTTTGATAGAAAAGGAATCCACATTGATTTGATCTTGATCCTTGTGGAGTGAAAAAGACAC